AACATACAATTCACGGGGAGGTAAAGAAATAGATCGAACCGAGCACCTGCGCCCTTATCTATCTTACAAGGAAAAGGAAAAAATGACATTATATATATATAACATATTTAACATAGTTAAAGATAATTATAAACAAACCAAATCCTATTTTTTATTCTAATTAGAGATACGGCTGAAATAGGATTTTAGGGATAAGAAATAAACTAACCAAACCATGGATAAATCCAAACGAACTTTTCTTAAATCCAAGCGATCTTTTCGTAGGCGTTTGCCCCCGATCCAATCGGGGGATCGAATTGATTATAAAAACATGAGTTTAATTAGTCGATTTATTAGTGAACAGGGAAAAATATTATCTAGACGAGTGAATAGATTGACCTTGAAACAACAACGATTAATTACTATTGCTATAAAACAAGCTCGTATTTTATCTTTGTTACCTTTTCTTAATAATGAGAAACAATTTGAAAGAACCGAGTCGACCACTAGAACTCCTAGTCTTAGAGCCAGAAAAAGATAGGTTTACTCTTTCTTCACTTGAATTCGAATTCCCATCCGAACTCAAACGGGGATTGATATTTTGTTGGAAAAATCCAACAATCCGGATTGAATTCTCGTGTCGTAAAAAAACACATAATAATCTGGGAAGAATAAATTTTTTTATTTAACTTGTGGATTCATATTTATTTTGACTACTTTGCTCATATTTTATCATATTCTATTCATTTTTATTCGACCTTCCCGGAGTTCATTCTCCGGGCAACTCCGTTTAACTGGTGGATTCCTTCCAACCTACTTCTTTTATGATCTCATTGGAAATCATATAAAGACAATTCCTATTTGATATAGCTATTTGTGCAAGTATTTTACGATTAAGAAGCAACTGTCTTTTGTACAGACCGTTTATTAATCTACTATAACTATAGCATACCCCCCTTTCACGAATTGCTGCATTTATTCGAGTGATCCACAAACGACGAAAATTGATTTTTTGCTTATCCCTATCCCGATGAGCCGAAACCAAAGCTCTTATTTTTTGTTGAGTAATAGTTCGAGTAAGTCTTGAATGAGCCCCCCGAAAGCTTGATGCAAATAAACGAATTTTTGTTCTACGTCTCCGAGCGATATATCCCCGTCTAATTCTGGTCATTGAATAAATGAAACTTTCACGAATAACTAATAGATTTCCTTTCTTTCAGTTATTCTTTTGCCCCTTTCCTAGTATATTAATAACAAAACGGATTTTTCCAATGTATAAACTAAAAATTCCAACGGCTTTGGCTACTATAACCTTCCCAACCACGATTTTTCTTTTTTATAGGCATTTCGCTTCGAAATACGAAATTGTACTATACTAGGAAAAAAATAGCAATGATAAAGAAATAGTGGATTCCATCGTTTCTATGGTTCCTTCTTAAACGGTGAGGTCTTCTCTATACACCGGAGCCTTTACTTCATTTAATCAATGTTATTGCTAACTTGTATAGTTCACATTCTTCGGCTCTACCCATGAATTATCCAGTAATAGGTCTTTCACAACGAGCTCTACCTATACAGTAACGGTATTTAATTATGAAGGTTGGCTGGGTAGCTGACCCTGTTAGTCCGTTCTTGCAAGAGGGGTCTATATTAACTAAGATTTCCTCCGCTTAATGGATAACCATTTGCTACCAATGGAGAATTGCTTCTCATCTTGAATTGAGGTGAGTGGATTTACACCAATAGAAACCATAAATTTCATACACAATAAAAGGGATATGCTCCATTTTCTTATTTTTAGATAGGAAATGTTCGTTTTCCGTTCTATCCTATTTGATCATTGATATTCGAACATGGCTCTCTTTCCTTTGTTCTAGTTCATGATCTGAACGAGTCGCACATACACCCTAGTACATGTTCCTCGACGCTGAGGGCATCCCCGAAGCGCGGGGGATTTTGTGACATTTCTAATTGGCTGTCTTGTATTTCTAATAAGTTGTTTAATCGTTGGCATGTTGAATCATATACATAATAGACTGGTTTAGATCGATCCTAACCGCATGATTATGAATTCCTTTTATTGAATAGAAGAGTAAATAAAAGTCATAATATATTAATATGAAACTCGGCAGGGGTAATTTCAAATCACGAATTGATGCGAAATCCAGGCTATTGCGCTACAAGATCAACAATTCCATAAGCTTGGGCCTCTGTTGCTGACATAAAAACATCTCTTTCCATGTCTTCGGAGACAACCCATAGGGGTTTGCCCGTTCTTTGTACATAAACCCTTGTCAGGGTTTCACGTAGTTTCAGCAGTTCTCCCACTTCCAGGATGAATTCTCCCGTTGCTACTTCAGAAAAAGAACCAGCAGGTTGATGGATCATTACCCTGATGATATAAGAAAATAAAAGGTTTCTTTATTTCGCATGATGAGGGGAAGATAAAAGAATAACAAGAAAAAAAGATAGAATCGAACAACCGTACGGGCATTATGCATTGCATACGGCTCTACAATAA